AGGAGAGGGTTCGAAAACATATTTATTCTGACTCAGAGGGAGAAATGCACTGGAGTACCGACGTGTACCATGCACCCGAATTTCAATATAGTAATGTCCGGCTCTTACCAAAAACAAGTCATTTATGGATATTATCAGGAGGTTCGTGCAGATCCGGTGTAGTTTCTTTTTCACTCCACAAGGATCAAGATCAACTGAACATCCATTCTCATTCTGTCGAACGAAGATATATTTCTAGCCTCTCAGTGAATAATGATCAAGTGGGACACCAATTAGTTAGGTCAGATTTTTCTGATAAAAAAGAAGATGGTATTTTGGATTATTCGGGATTTAATCGAATCATAGGTATTGGTCATTGTAATCTCATACATCCTGCAATTCTCCACAAGAATTCTGATTTATTGGCAAAAAGGCGAAGAAATCAATTTCTCATTCCGTTCCAATCCATTCAAGAACAAGAGAAAGAACTAATGCCCCATTCAGGTATCTCGATTGAAATACCCATAAAGGGTATTTTCCGTAAAAATAGTATTCTTGCTTATTTTGATGATCCTCGATACAGAAGAAAGAATTCAGGAATTACTAAATATGGGACTATAGGGGCGCATTCAATCGTCAAAAAAGAGGACTTGATTGAGTATCGAGGAGTCAAAAAAATTAAGCCAAAATTTCAAATGAAAATTGATCGCTTTTTTTTCATTCCCGAGGAAGTGCATATTTTACCCGAATCTTCTTACGTAATGGTACGGAATAATAGTATCATTGGAGTAGATACCCGAATCGCTTTAAATAGAAGAAGCCAAGTGGGCGGATTGGTCCGAGTGGAGAAAAAAAAAAGGGGGATTGAACTAAAAATTTTTTCTGGGGATATCCATTTTCCTGGGGAAACGGATAAGATATCCCGACACAGTGGCATCTTGATACCGCCGGAAACGGGAAAAAAAGAACTTAAGGAATCCACCCGGGAATCAAAAAAATTGAAAAAATGGATCTATGTCCAACGGATCACACCTACCAAGAAAAAGCATTTTGTTTTGGTTCGACCCGTAGTCACATATGAAATAGCGAACGGTATCAATTTAGCAACACTCTTCCCCCAGGATCTGCTGCGGGAAAAGGATAATATGCACCTTCGAGTTGTCAATTATATCCTTTATGGAAAGGGCAAACCCTTTCGGGGTATTTCTGACACAAGTATTCAATTAGTTCGAACTTGTTTAGTCTTGAATTGGGACCAAGACAAAAAAAGTTCTTCCGTCGAAGAGGTCTGTGCTTCCTTTGTTGAAGTAAGTACAAACGGTATGATTCGGGATTTCCTAAGAATCGACTTAGTGCAATCCCATATTTCGTATATCAGAAAAAGGAATGCTCCGTCAAGTCCAGGATTGATCTCTGATAATGGTCCAGATCGCACCAATATAAATCCGTTTTACTCCATTTATTTCAAGGCAAGGGTTCAACAATCACTTAGCCAAAATCAAGGAACTATTCATACGTTGTTGAATAGAAATAAGGAATGCCAATCTTTGATAATTTTGTCATCATCTAATTGTTTTCGAATGGGTCCATTCAACGATATCAAATATCATAATGTGATAAAGCAATCAATTCACATTCAAAAAGATCCTCTAATTCCAATTAGGAATTCGTTGGGACCCTTAGGAACAGTCCTTCAAATTGCGAGTTTTTATTCATTTTACTATTTAATAACTTATAATCCGATTTCGGTAACTAACTATTTGAAACTCGATAATTTAAAACAGACTTTTCAAGTACGTAAATTTTATTTAATGGATGAAAACGAGAGAATTTATAATCCTGATCCAGACAGTAATATTGTTTTGAATCCATTTAATTTGAATTGGTATTTTATCCATCATAATTATTGTGAGGAAATGTCCACAATAATGAGTCTTGGGCAGTTTATTTGTGAAAATATATGTATAGCCACAAATGGACCACACCTCAAATCAGGTCAAGTTTTAATTGTTCAAGCTGGCTCTGTAGTAATAAGATCAGCTAAGCCTTATTTGGCTACTCCAGGAGCAACTGTTCATGGGCATTATGGAGAAATCCTTTATGAAGGAGATACATTAATTACATTTCTATATGAAAAATCAAGATCTGGTGATATAACGCAGGGTCTTCCAAAAGTAGAACAAGTGTTAGAAGTGCGTTCGATTGATTCAATATCGATGAACCTAGAAAAAAGAGTTGAGGGTTGGAACGCGCGTATAACAAGAATTCTTGGGATTCCTTGGGGATTCTTAATTGGTGCTGAGCTAACTATAGTGCAAAGTCGTATCTCTTTGGTTAATAAGATCCAAAAGGTTTATCGATCCCAGGGGGTCCAAATCCATAATAGACATATCGAAATTATTGTACGTCAAATAACATCAAAAGTGTTGGTTTCAGAAGATGGAATGTCTAATATTTTTTTACCCGGCGAACTTATTGGATTGTTACGAGCGGAGCGAACGGGGCGTGCTTTGGAAGAAGCGATCCGTTATCGAGCTATATTATTGGGAATAACGAGAGCATCTCTGAATACTCAAAGTTTTATATCTGAAGCAAGTTTTCAAGAAACCGCTCGGGTTTTAGCAAAAGCAGCTCTCCGGGGTCGTATCGACTGGTTGAAAGGCCTGAAAGAGAACGTTGTTCTGGGGGGTATGATACCCGTTGGTACCGGATTCAAAGCATTAGTGCACTGTTCACGGCAGCATAACAATATTCTTTTGGAAACAAAAAAAGAATTTATTCGGGGGGGGGGATGATAGATATTTTCTTACACCACAGAGAATTATTATACTTTTGCATTTCAAAGACTTTACATGATATATCAGAACAATCATTTAGAGGATTTAATGAGTCCTAAGGAGCGGATTCTCTTAACTATTTTTGATCCTTTGATTTCTTAATAGTAAGAAAAGAAAGATAATAACGAATAGAAAGTAATGAACGGCCTGGATTGTGTATCAATGGCCAATCTCTGGTAGAAGAGAAGGTTCCATTGGAACAATTATTTATTTCAGGGCACCTCGTCTCTTTTTTTTATCAAATCTTTTTTTGATAAAAAAAAGAGGAAGTATGGGGAGAAATGGCAAGAAGGTAGTGGAATATCAATTTTGAAGAGATGATGGAAGCAGGAATTCCTTTTAGTCATGGTACTAGGAAATGGAATCCTAGAATGTCACCTTATATCTCAGCAAAACATAAAGGTATTCATATTACAAATCTGACAAGAACTGCTCGTTTTTTATCAGAAGCTTGTTATAAAGCAGCGGATTTAGTAGTACGAGCTGCAATAAGAACCCGGTGTCATTATATGTCATTATATTATATTAATAAAAAAAGGCTCAGTGGTATGTTAACGAATTGGTCCACTACAGAAACGAGACTTCATAAGTTCAGGGATTTGAGAGCGGAACAAAAGACGGGGAGACTCAACCGTCTTCCAAAAAGAGATGCAGCTATCCTGAAGAGACAATTATCACGCTTGCAAACGTATCCGGGCGGGATTCAATATATGACGGGGGTACCTGATATTGTAATCATCGTTGATCAGCAAGAAGAATATACGGCTCTTCGAGAATGTATCGCTTTGGGAATTCCAACAATTTGTTTAATCGATACAAATCGTGACCCCGATCTCGCAGATATTTCGATTCCAGCAAACGATAACGCTATAGCTTCAATCCAATTAATTCTTAATAAATTTGTATTTGCAATTTGTGAGGGTCGTTCTAGCTATATACGAAATCCTTGATTAATAATTAATAATAAGATAAATAAATTTTTTTGGTAACTACATGGATTTTTGGAATCGGTTACTCTTCTTGAATCGCATAAAAGAAAAGAAATTAAAAAAAACTGTGGATATTATGTGATTAGCGGGTATTCAAAACGGATAATTCTAATTAAAGTATACAAGTCGAAAGGGAGAGGGTTGAATCAAAATAATTCTTTTTAAAGTTCTATTTCTGTTAGAGGGCAATATGAATGTTATATCATGTTCCAGTAACACACTAAAAGGGTTATACGATATATCCGGTGTGGAAGTAGGCCAACATTTCTATTGGCAAATAGGAGGTTTCCAGGTCCATGCCCAAGTACTTATTACTTCTTGGGTTGTAATTGCTATCTTATTAGGTTCAGCCCTTCTAGCTGTTCGGAATCCACAAACTATTCCGACTGCCGGTCAAAATTTCTTCGAATATGTCCTTGAATTTATTCGAGACGTGAGCAAAACTCAGATTGGAGAAGAATATGGTCCATGGGTTCCCTTTATTGGAACTATGTTTCTATTTATTTTTGTTTCGAATTGGTCCGGTGCTCTTTTACCTTGGAAAATAATACAGTTACCCCATGGGGAGTTAGCTGCACCTACGAATGATATCAATACTACCGTTGCTTTAGCCTTGCTCACGTCAGTAGCATATTTCTATGCAGGTCTTTCTAAAAAGGGATTAGGTTATTTCAGTAAATACATTCAACCGACTCCAATTCTTTTACCCATTAACATTTTAGAAGATTTCACAAAACCTTTATCACTTAGCTTTCGACTTTTCGGGAATATATTAGCTGATGAATTAGTAGTTGTTGTTCTTGTTTCTTTAGTACCTTTAGTGGTTCCTATACCTGTGATGTTCCTTGGATTATTTACAAGCGGTATTCAAGCTCTTATTTTTGCAACTTTAGCGGCGGCTTATATAGGCGAATCTATGGAGGGCCATCATTGACTAGTTTTCGAAATAGTCTCTTTTTTTTTTTTGCTTAGAATAACGCAGTGTATGCGTAACTAAAGATAATCTACTTAGGAAACATCAATATACAAATAGAAATAGACAAATACGGGATATACGACCAAGAGTCATAGAAAAAAAATTCAGATATTGGGGAATTGTAAAAAAGGAAAGAGATCAAAAAGATCTTTTTCCTAAAATTCATGTTTGGCTTTATTATATCATACTCCTGCCAATGAATATTATCATTCTATTGTTTTGTTCATTCAATTCAAATATAAGGAGTCATTATTTGAATTTTGAATAAAAATTCTTAATATAAAAATTCTTATAGTATCATAGTATCACAATTTACACGGTGTGTGATTAAAAAAAAAAAAGAAAAAGAAAGATGCTTTCTAGAATGATTCCCATTTCAGTTGATTTTATTCAATTCAATGATTGACCAAAAGAAAATATTAATAAATAATTAAATAATTAAAGTGAATGACCTTACCGGAATAAAATACTTATGTTTATTTCTATGCAATGATTCGCCAAACGAGATTCATAAAAAATGGGTTGATTGGGAGAGGGGAACAGAATTGGGTATATGGGATCTAATGACTCTAAGCCAACTCTTGTGTATGGTTCCAAGAATGATTCTAGAATACGATTGACTTTAAGATACGAATAGTTTGAATCTAAGATATGAAGATATGAATAGTTGGTTTACGTTATGGAAGAAAGACATGTATATATGATATTAGATATTGATAGTTATATATCAACTAAAGATATATCTAATCCGCCCTACTATTGTGAACTTAGATAGAGATTCCAATAGAAATTCTTCGGTTTCGTCTTTGCCTGTGAATTGAATGTGAATGAATAAAGCGATGAAATAAAGAAAACTAACGAACGAAGAATTAAAAAAGGGTTTGGAAAGAAGAAATGGAAGAACAAAAGTCGTATGGATTCACAAAAATCCTGTGGATCGGAACTAAAAAAGAGATATCGAAGTAGCTTTTATGGTTTAATACTAATATTATTATTACTTCAATTCCGAGTTCTTAGTTATTTCGACTGGATGAATCTTAGCGATGGAATAATTAAGTCATAATTCATTGGACGATTGTATCATTAACTATTTCTTTATTTTAGTGCGAGGAACTTATCATGAATCCACTGATTTCTGCCGCTTCTGTTATTGCCGCTGGGTTGGCCGTCGGGCTTGCTTCTATTGGACCTGGAGTAGGTCAAGGTACTGCTGCGGGTCAAGCTGTAGAAGGTATCGCGAGACAACCCGAGGCCGAGGGAAAAATACGAGGTACTTTATTGCTTAGTCTGGCTTTTATGGAAGCTTTAACAATTTATGGACTGGTTGTAGCATTAGCGCTTTTATTTGCAAATCCCTTTGTTTAATCCTATAAATATGCAAATTACGTATTTTTTTTTAGTCTATCTAAAAGAGGAGATAATATGAAAAATATAACCGATTCTTTCGTTTCCTTGGTTCGCTGGTCATTTGCCGGGAGTTTCGGGTTTAATACCGATATTTTAGCAACAAATCCAATAAATCTAAGTGTAGTCCTTGGTGTATTGATCTTTTTTGGAAAGGGAGTGCGTGCGAGTTGTTTATTTCAAGAATAGGCTGGATCCAACCAGCTGTACTTTTTTCATTATAACTAGATCGAAAAAGGTGCACGATTCCGCGAATTACTTCTGAATCAATTTCAAATCATATTTAAGAACCATAGCATTTCGTGATTCATTGGTAAATCCACTTTGATTCTCTATCAACCGAACCAATAGTGGGGGGTCATTAACATGGTTAAAGCTAAACCAAACTGTTTGAAGTCCAGACGCAGCATGGTACTCTTTCTACTACTATATTAATATAGAATAGAAATGTTTGCAAAATGAATAATTGGAATTTGTTTTTTTTTTCGATATAAAACACTCATGTCGATAAAATTATTTGAGCCTTTTCTTTTATTGGAATGCAAAAATATTTGAAATATTTCAATCAACCGCTTTTTATGCTGAATCGGTGACCTGTGTATAATATAAAGTAAGAAGAATTCTTTGGATTTGACGAAAAAAAGAAACAACTTTGCTGACAATTCAATATTTTTGTTTTGTTCTGTCAGAAGAGTCCTCAAAATATTCTGGTCTTGGATTAGTGATTAGTCGCGACATCTTGGAATATGAATAGAGAAAGTAGGTAGAGGATAGGCTCATTACATTAAAAAAAAAGATATGGGAATTGCCCCCATACTTAAAAAGTTGAAGTAATTGAGTGTGAGAGCCAAATGAATCGAAAAATTCATGTTTGGTTCGGGAAGGGATCATGTAAGTTTTGAGATGAATGGAAAGATAATCTACTTTCATTAAGTGATTTATTAGATAATCGAAAACGGAAGATCCTGAATACTATTCGAAATTCAGAGGAACTGCAGGGGGGGGCCATTCAACGGCTGGAAAAAGCCCGGGCCCGCTTACGGAAAGTCGAAAGGGAAGCAGATCAATTGCGAGTGAATGGATACTCGGAGCTAGAACAAGAAAAATTGAATTTGATTAAGTCAACTTATAAGACTTTGGAAGAATTAGAAAATTACAAAAATGAAACCATTCGTTTTGACCACCAAAGGGCGGTTCAGCAAGTCCGACAACAGGTTTTCCAACAAGTTTTAAAAGGAGCTCGAGGCACTCTGAATAGTTCTTTGAACAAGGAGTTACATTTACGTACCATTAGTGAGAATATTGACACGTTTGA